ATATGTGTACGTATGTGTGTATAGTTCTTTATGAAGGGTTGATAATATACCCTATAGGGAGGGGGTTTTTCGTTTATGGGTGTGTTATTCGCATATGTGTGTGTAAGTACGTAGAAATCATGCGTATCGATTTAGCAGGAAGTCTCTGTTGGTGCAGATAAAATTATATACGGGTTAAAAAGTGTGTATCAAATTTGGCTTAGAAGCTCTGTTGACTTGTGCAATGACAGTAAAAAACTGCAGGGTCAAAAATGGCGATTTATATAATTGTGTAATACTTGGTTGTCAGGAGACATTTTTCCTTTCTGTTCTTGAGTGGTCCCTTCCTCTATTTTTAAGGGGGGCATGTTTATAATTGTATTTATTATAAAAGATTCTTTCTACGTGTAAAGAGTCTTTTGGCAATTTTATTGGTCTGACTTTGAAGTTGAAGTTCCCTTTGAATGTAGATTTTTGGGCATGTATATATGTGTATGTATATATTCGGGGGGCGTAAAACGTCAGCATGTCTGCTGAAGTAGGTGGTGGTGTAACGGATTTTAAAGAACCTATGTTTTGTGATAGAGGCAGGTTTAGAGGATGTCTTAAAAATATGGAGTCTGTATCCGAATAGAGACAGGGGTTGTTTTTAGAGTTTTTTAGTTTGTGTATTAATACTCTGGAAAAGGATAGCATTGTATTAGCTAATAGTTGGTAGTAGTGGTAGTTTCTTTTTCGGGGGCTATTTAATAGTTTTCCGTAGATGGAGTTGAGAATTAGCTTTGATGTTTGTTTGTGGGCTTTTTTCTTTTGGTATACGTGAAGTATTATGCCTGTTAGGGTGTTTAGTGATGATTGGAACGGTATTTTTTTTTCTAGATTAGGTACGTAGTTAAGTAAATCTGAATACTCGATTTCTTGAGGCGTTTTCACGGAAGAAATACAGAGGTTGGTAGATAAAAAGGGAGTTCTTTCAAAGTTTGGTTTGGTTAATGAAACAAAAAGAATGGGGGCGGTTTTGTCTTTTCTATTGGTTTGGTTAATTAGTGAGTATGGGTATAGGGAGTTTACATCGAGCATGTAACTTCTTTTAGAGCAGGATTGTTTTATATATACGGGGCTGTTGGTTGTATTAATTAGGTTTGGAGTGTAGGCGCTTAATTTTTTTTGTGGTTGTGAAAAGTTGTAGGATAATGCATAAGATAAGGCAGGGAATGATAAGTTAACGTTGTCGGATTTGCCGGTATAAAATTGTTTTAGGGTAGTGCTGACTTTCTTTTTGAATATTAGTTTGTTCATTTTTGTGTTTTTATTTTTTGAATTAAAGTGACTTGCGGGGAAGATAAGTTGTAGCGGTTGGTTAAAACGGAAATCTTCTTTTGTAAGTTTTGATTTAAGGATGTGCGGGAAAGGTTGATTGTATAGTATTTTTTCTCTACTAAGATCAGAATAGTGAAATTGTGATTTAGTTTGTCGTTTGTTTTTATCTTATTGCATATTTTGTGTAGTATAGATGGGGAAGTGGGAGATGGGACGGTAAAATAGATTCACGTGATGTTGCCTATAGTTTTTTTTTTGGTTTTTATTGGGGTATTCATATATAATTGTTGAACTTTTGGGTTTATCTTAGAAGGATTCAGATAAATCAGGAATCATTTGTAGAAATGGTATAACTAATTCCTTTCGTACTAAAGTTTGCTGGTTAGTTCGTTAATTGTAGATAGAAACCTTCCTGTCTTGCGACGGAATGAACTCAAATCATGTGTGATTTTAATGGTCGAACAGACCAACCCTTAAAAGCTGCTGCACCTTTAGGATATCACAATTCAACATCGAGGTGGCAAACATTTCTATCGATATGAACTCTTCAGAAATATTACCCTGTTATCCCTACGGTAACTTTTTTTGTGGTCGTTGAGTTGTCAGATTTACTCAACGGGTCATTATGCCTCACTTGTTAGTGTCTAGTTAACTGATAGGTATGTAGTTAGGCTATTCACGTTATTTGTTAACCTTTAGGTCTCCTCTGATACTTTATTAGAGGTGGTCGCCCCAACCAAACTAAGTAACCTAAATTTTTTTCTTTATAGTTTTATTAGCATTGTTTTATTTAGGCTTTTAGTAAAGCTCGATAGGGTCTTTTCGTCTTACAATTAGTAGATAGTATCTTCACTATCAGTCCAATTTCATAAATGTTACTATTGAGACAGTTAGAGATTCGTGTAACCATTCATTCCAGTCACCAATTAAATGACGAGTGATTATGCTACTTTATCACGGTCAGAGTTACCGCGGCTATTTAACTACTGTTATTTTTTATTCGTAGCCATTGAGCAGGTTTCATCTTATATTGGTATTAATAAGACTATGTTTTTGGTAAACAGCCGATCTCTTAGGTGCATTATTTATGTTGTTTTGCCGAGTTCCTTAATAGTAATTAAATTGTTATGTGATTCTCTGTGGTTAGAGGGTACAGTTTTTTTACTACTCTTTCTTGCATAAAGTTTTGGTAGTGTATCTCATTATTATTTAGAGCCTGTTTGATTATTAAAACCTTGAATAATTGATTATTCATACCTACATTATCTCCACTATTTTTATAGTCTGTTCTACTACCTATTATAAAGCTTTAGGTTGTTTAGTCGCCTTAATTGTTAATACATAAGTTTTTGAGAGCCGCTGTTACGCGTTGTTAATAAGATAGCTGCTTCCAAGCTCACTTATCTCTTGTTTTTACTCTATTATTATATTGCACTTATTTAATTAGCGTCTTTAGCTTTTACTAAGGACTGTTTTCCTTATGACTATCAATCTTGTCATTAATAGTCTAACAGTAATATTAGTTAGATTTGAGTTAATAGAATTTCAAATCGAATTAATATTAAGTTCCCTTACAGGAATTTCGTAGAAAACCAGCTATTTCCGAGTTCGATTAGTATTTAACCCCTATTCCAAGATCATCTAAAACTTTTGAAACAGTCATTAGTTCGCGCTACTCGCTGTCTTGGAATTGACCACTCGGTTTCGGGAAGAATTGATTAGTTATTTTATAAATAAACTTTAGTTAACCAGCTCGTTTCTTGTAGGCCCATTATACAAAAGGTACGTTGTTTTTCAACCGTTAATTCAGAGGGTTAAGTAGGATCATGGTCGTTCCTTCATAGTACTTTCTTTGTCAATTTCACCTGATTTCACTTTAACTTGATTGGTCTATTCTTGGGTAGTGTGATGGTAATTTCGTTCTCAACTATTAATACCTCTTTTTTAACTTTGACAGAATGTTTTCTTTTGTTATGTTGACGTGTTTGCAGTTCATTCTTTAAGGTTAAATTTTGACTTAAAATTTCCGCCAGGGTGATGCAAAGGTGAATTTAGATTTTTCTCTCTGAGTGATTATGGATCTAGTAGGAGCAAAAACGAATGGGAGTTCATCATAAGTGTGATGAGTAGGAGGTGAATTTTGTATTCATTCTAGGGAAGGTTGATATCCGCTATTATTAGACCATCCTACAAATTTTACTTCTCTATAGAAGGCGTCATAAATTATGTAGACAAAAAATAGAACTGCGATTATTGAAATGGCAGATCCTAATGAGCTAATTATATTTCACCCAATAAAGCTGTCTGGGAAATCAGAGTATCTTCTTGGCATTCCTGCCAACCCTAAGAAATGTTGCGGAAAAAAGGTAGTATTGACTCCCGCAAACATTAACCAAAAGTGGATTTTACCATATACTTCATTGTAGCAATACCCTGTGATTTTTCCAAATCAGTAGTAAAATCCTCCGAATATAGCAAATACGGCCCCTAAAGATAACACGTAGTGAAAATGAGCTACTACATAATATGTATCGTGTAAAGCTATATCTAAAGATCCGTTAGCTAATATTACTCCAGTTAATCCCCCTAAAGTAAATAGGAATACAAAACCCATTGCTCATAACATGGGAGTTTCGAATCTTATGGTTCCTCCGTATAATGTGGCTAGTCAGCTAAATATTTTTATACCTGTAGGTACAGCTATTATCATTGTTGCGGCGGTGAAATAAGCTCTCGTATCTACGTCCATTCCTACTGTGAACATATGGTGTGCCCAAACTATAAACCCTAATATTCCTATTGCTACCATAGCGTATACCATTCCTAAGTAACCAAATATTTGTTTTTTTGAGGAAAATGTGGGAATTATTTGCGATATTATTCCGAATCCGGGTAATATGAGAATATAGACTTCGGGGTGCCCAAAAAATCAGAAGAGGTGTTGAAATAGAATGGGATCACCTCCTCCAGCAGGGTCGAAAAAAGACGTGTTGAAGTTTCTATCTGTTAGGAGCATCGTGATGGCTCCTGCTAATACAGGTAAAGACAGCAGTAGAAGTATAGCCGTGATTAAAACTGATCATACAAACAGAGGAATTTTATCCATAGTCATTCCTGGGGCTCTCATATTGAGTATTGTAGTTATGAAGTTTATTGCTCCCATTATTGAGGATGCCCCGGCTAAATGTAAACTAAATATCGCCATATCTACTGATCCACCAGAGTGGGCTTGAATTGAACTTAGAGGAGGGTATATAGTTCATCCGGTCCCGGCTCCTTGTTCTATTAGGGATGAGCCCAATAATAGTAGAAGAGCTGGGGGTAGTAGTCAAAAACTAATGTTATTTAGTCTAGGGAATGCCATGTCTGGGGCTCCTATGTAAAGTGGAACAAATCAGTTTCCAAATCCCCCTATAAGAACGGGCATTACAAAGAAAAAGATCATAATAAGTGCGTGGGCAGTTACTACAACATTATATAGTTGGTCATCTCCTAACATTGATCCTGGTCCAGATAATTCTAATCTGATTATCATACTAAAGGCGGTACCTATCATTGCTGAGAAAGCACCGAATATTAGATATAGTGTTCCTATATCCTTATGGTTAGTTGAAAATAGTCATCTTGATAAATAAGTACTCATGTCTATTATATCTAGACATTTATCTTTTTGTAAGCTTTTATATGTGTTTATTTAAAGATATAATAGAAATGTTAAAACATAGATTGATAAATTTAATTAATTCATTATATAATGATGTACCTACAGATTGGCAACTGTCATTCCAGGATAGTGCGAGCCCTATAATGGAAGAGATTAGCTTTCTACACGATCAGATAATGTTTATAGCCCCATCTATATCTCTTCTTATCATGTGGTTAATGATTAGATCTGTTTTAAGTAAATACAAATATAAATTTTTAGTTGAAGGAACATTGATAGAGATCGTGTGAACAATTATTCCTGCTGTTATTTTAGTGTTTATTGCCTTCCCTTCCTTAAAACTGTTGTATCTGATGGATGAAACAATGGAACCCGCTATTACTATAAAAGCAGTAGGCCATCAGTGATATTGAAGTTACGAATATTCTGATTATGACGTAAGTGATTTGGAATTTGATTCGTACATGGTCCCTACTTCTGATCTAGAAGAAGGAGACAATAGACTTCTTGAGGTTGATAGTTGTTTGGTCCTACCTATCCAATCACACATAAGAGTTTTAGTGACTGGGGCAGATGTCATCCATTCGTTTGCAGTGCCCTCACTAGGAATAAAAATGGATGCAGTCCCCGGTAGATTGAATCAGTCAAATATATTTTTAAAGAGACCTGGCTTGTTTTATGGACAATGCTCTGAAATATGTGGGAGCAACCATAGTTTTATGCCTATAGCTATAAGAGGGGTGTCGTTAGACACTTTTATAAGTTGGGTGGAATCTAAAATTTCAGAAGAATAGATTCAGAGGGGTTAGGTTAATGAAAACCAATTGCCTTCAAAGCTATTAATGTTGGTTCAAATCCAGCACCCCTTGATTTATGCCACAGTTAGATGTAGTGACATTTGTAAATCAATACCTGTGAGCCATTGGTTCTCTTAGTTTTATGGTTTTAATTAGCATAGTATTAATTATGCCTTCAATGAAACAATTAATAGAAATTAGAGATGTTACCGTAGCTCAAGAAATTTTTGAAAAGAGAGAGAAGTCTTATGAGAGCTTAAGAAAATTACTTAATTATTAATGGCTAGTTATTTTGACCAATTTGCTATAGTAAAACTATTGCCTGGAATTTCTAATAGCTCTTTAATGCTTTTAGTTGCTGTTATAAGTACGTTTTTGTTCTTCCGACACACTTCATTAATTCCAGGCAGATGGCAGACCTTAATAGAATTGCTTTATGATCATTGGGTTAATTTGGTAAAAGATAGTTTAGGAACTAAAGGGCTGAAATACTTTCCTTTCATATTTTCGCTGTTCTTGCTTATAGCCTGGTTAAACGTGTTAGGACTTTTTCCCTATGTCTTTACAGTAGGAACTCATATAATTATAACTTTTGGATTTTCTCTGTCTATTGTTATAGTCGTAACCCTTTTAGGTATCAAAAACTTCAAATTAGATTTTTTTAGTATGTTGATGCCTCAAGGAGCCCCAATGGGTTTGGCTCCTCTGTTAGTTCTTATAGAAACAGCTAGTTATGTGTCCAGAAGCATATCTCTAGGGGTTCGATTAGCAGCTAATTTATCGGCAGGACATTTATTGTTTGCTATATTAGCTAGTTTTAGTTATAAAATGATTTTAGGAAATTTATTATTTTTAAGTCTTTTCCCTGTAATGATAATGGTATTTATAACAGTTTTAGAAATTGCTGTAGCATTAATTCAGGCTTACGTATTTTGTTTATTGACCACTATTTATTTGGAAGACACCATTAAATTACATTAATGTCTAAAGTTTTTCATCCTTATCATTTAGTCGACCCAAGCCCTTGACCTTACGTAGCCTCTTGTGGAGCCTTTTTTCTAACTCTGGGGAGCGTAATTTATTTTCATTATAGTTTTCCCTTGATTATGTTAATGGGATTGGCACTATTCACAATTACATTCATAGTCTGGTGCAGGGACGTAATTAGAGAAGCGACTTATCAAGGTCATCACACAGAAATAGTAAAGAGAGGATTGAAAATAGGAATGCTATTATTTATTATCTCTGAAGTTTGTTTTTTTGTGTCTTTTTTTTGAGCTTTCTTTCATAGCAGTTTAGCTCCAGCAATTGAATTGGGGGCTCTATGGCCTCCCGTAGGAATTCAAATATTAAATCCCTTCTCTGTACCTCTTCTTAATACGGCTATTTTGTTAAGTTCGGGAGCTACTGTAACGTGAGCTCACCATGCTATTATTAATGGACAGCGTGAACAATCTGTAGTCGGATTAGCTCTTACAGTTATATTGGGGGTAATATTTACTGCTTTGCAAGGTATGGAATATTATGAAGCTCCTTTCGCTATTTCGGACTCTGTGTACGGTTCAACATTTTTTATGGCCACGGGTTTTCATGGGTTTCATGTATTGATCGGAACCACATTTTTATCAGTCTGCTTATGTAGATTAATCTTCCATCAATTTACTAGACACCATCATTTTGGGTTTGAGGCTGCCAGTTGATACTGACATTTTGTAGATGTTGTCTGGTTGTTTTTATATGTGTGTATATATTGATGAGGCTCTTAACCTCGTGTAAGATAAACTAATGGTAAGTTACTAGGCTCATAATCTAGGCAAGGAAGTTCAAATCTTTCTCTTACAAAAATGAGTTACACTTCTTATGAAATAATTTTATTAATCGTATTAATTATTTCTTTGGTTATTAAAATTCCAATCTCTTTATTCAATAAGTTTTTTCTTTTAATTTTAGCTACATGGGTCGTTTTAAACCCTACCTTTGATGAAAATTTTACTAACTGAGAACATTTTATCAAGTTGACCTGTTTGATCTTTGGTCTAATATGTGTAAATTTCGATAAAGAAAAAGTTATATCTTCGAGCAAAACGTTAATACTGTGCGTTCTGTTAGCCTCTATGCTAATAATTTCCTCAACTAATTTATTAACACTTTATTTATGTTTAGAACTCCAAAGTCTTGCAGTTTTTGTGTTATTAGGACAAAATAGGAGAGGGATAAATACGATAGAAAGCTCTATAAAATATTTCGTTTTAAGCTCTATATCTTCAGGAATATTTTTATTAGGTTCGTCATTAATTTTTGTAAACACCGGGTCGTGTGATTTAACGCCTCTATCTAACAATACTTATATGTTAGAAAAAACTTTAATCACTGTGGCTTTATTGTTTAAATTAGCTGCTAGTCCTTTTCATTTCTGAGTGCCTGATGTTTATCAGGGTTCTCAAAACAAGGTTTTATTGGTCCTAGGGACCATACCTAAAATAAGTGTATTTGGTGTATTTTTGATGCTGTTTCCTAATAACAAGTTAGTTTTGTTGTCAACTGTTTTGTCACTAGTTATAGGGTCAATAGGAGCAATTAATCAAGCTAAATTCAAAAGATTATTGGGATATAGTAGCATATTGGCGATAGGTTTCGTATTTTTAGGGATGAATACTTTAAATACTCAAGGAATAGAGGGTAGTGTCACATACATACTAATATACTTGATTACCTTTGGAGGAGTTATAATAACAGCAGAATTGACTATAAAAGAACATAGCTCCATAGCCGAGTTCTCTAAATTAATTTCTCAAAACAGGGTGCTATTGGTTGCCTTTAGTGCTCTACTCCTTTCCATAATCGGAATTCCTCCTTTGGCAGGGTTTTATGCCAAATGAATGGTCATATCCGCGGCTGTAAGTAGCAATTTTATATTATCGTCCCTTCTATCGGTAACGTGTGCTATGATTGCGGGACTTTACTATTTACGATTAGTGAAAATTGGCTACTTCCAAGAAAATAAAGTTTTTTTAATGTGAAAAGAAGTACTGCTAAATGAGAACAAAGCTAATTACACTTTAACTATGACATTAGGAGTGATTGTTTATTTTTTGTGTTTTTTTCTTATTTACCCGCATAGTCTGTATGAATTAGTACACTACACTTTGGTCTCAGTATTTTAAGGTGTTTAGTTTAATTTTAGCCCTTCCTTTAATTAACTCTTTATTTTTATTAATGTTTGGTAGAAAAATGGGGACGACTGGAAGCAACATTTTGGTTTGTACAACTATGTTATTAACGACTTTATTATCGGTATTTTGTTTTTATGATCTAGTTGTTTCGGACTCTGCAGTTGTTATCCCTTATTTAACTTGGGTAAGCTTTGTTTTATTTAACTCTAATTTATCTTTTTATATAGATACTCTGTCTGGTGGAATGATTTTAGTAGTTAACTTAATATCATTTTTAGTCCATGTGTATTCTACTTCTTACATGAGGGGCGACCCCCATACTGTTAGGTTTATGTCATACTTATCATTGTTTACGTTTTTTATGTTGATCTTAGTTTCTTCACAAAATTATCTACAGTTGTTTATAGGATGAGAAGGAGTTGGCTTGTGTTCTTATTTACTTATAAATTTTTGATATATGAGAATACAGGCCAACAAAGCCGCCATAAAAGCTATGTTAGTTAATAGAGTAGGAGATGCCTCTTTAATCGCTGGGATTGTAATAATGTGATTGCATTATGGTTCGGTGAATTTCTTATTGGTGTTGCCTTCAACAGGAGATGTAGTGACCTTTATCATCCCTCTTCTTCTGTTAATTGCTGCAGTAGGTAAATCAGCTCAAATAGGATTACATATGTGACTCCCTGATGCCATGGAGGGTCCTACTCCTGTATCTGCCTTAATTCATGCAGCCACCATGGTTACAGCAGGGGTTTACTTAATAATCAGGTCTTCATCGATTTTCGAACAATCTCCCACGGTTTTGATAATTACCGTCATCGTTGGGTCAATAACGGCTTTATTTGCAGCCACTGTAGGATTAGCTCAAAACGATATCAAAAAGATTATCGCCTATTCGACTTGTAGTCAATTAGGATTTATGGTACTATCCTGTGGTATTTCTTATTATTCATTAGCATTGTTTCACTTAGTGAATCATGCATTTTTTAAGGCGTTACTATTCTTAAGCGCAGGTTCTGTTATACATAGCTTATTAGATGAGCAAGATTCTAGAAAAATGGGAGGAATTATCATTTCTCAACCTTTATCCTATTTGTTTATTCTCGTCGGATCGTTAGCTTTAGCTGGATTTCCTTTCCTATCAGGCTATTATTCTAAAGATCTTCTATTGGAGTTAAGTACTAAAGAGTACTTCGTAATACTAGGGTGTTGATTGGGACTATCAGCCACTTTACTTACAGCTTTTTACTCTTTTAAGTTAATATCTAGAACTTTTTTACTGTTCCAAAATTCCCCTAGAGTTCATTGAACTAAAAGCCATGAGGGGGATTGATATCTCTTAGGACCTCTAGTCATACTTTCTCTAGGGAGCGTGTTTTCAGGGTTTTATTTAAAAGATTCTATATTGGGAATAATGGCTCATCCTGTTATCTCATCAAGTCTAAAATTAGCTCCTTTAATACTATCTCTAATCGGGGGAACACTGGGAATATTGTTATATATCATCACTAAATTAAGTTGAGAACGATTTTTTAGCCTTAAAGGAAAATTTGTTTATCAATTTTTAGTTTCTGCATGAGATTTTGACAAAGTTATTTCCTATTATTTAGTTTTACCCATAATGAAATTTGGCCATAAAGTAACTTTTAAGAATTTTGATACGGGTTTGTTAGAAAAGCTAGGTCCATTAGGTATCTCTAATCAAATAGTCTATTACTCTAATGTTTTATCAAAGATCCAATCAGGCTATATATTCAATTATTCTGTACTAATAATTTTATTTTTTTCGTTATTCATTGTCTTTAGTTAAGCCCTTTGACTTTGGGGGCTTTTAAATGCACCTATCTTTTTAATACATGTTAGTGTAAGCGTACAGGTGAGTTAATTTGCAATTTTTGCAGCCAGCTACCAGGACTACTGTTTAATGGTAGTAGCAGTTCCTAAGACAGCAAGATTCCCCACATTTATACTGAAACAAGGATAAACAATACGCAGCAGTATAGGATATTGTACAATTGACTTAAGTTAGATACAGAAAGATAAGTAAAACTGTCTAATCAAGTGCCAGCAGACGCGGTTATACCTGAGGTTTAAGTTTTATAGTAAAATAGGCGTAAAGGGTGTGTATTTTAAATAACAATAAAATCGCAACAAGATTTTGGGGGATTAAATCCAATCGCATTTCTTGGAGCTCTATGATTTTAATTTTTAGGAAACACTAAATGACAGATAGCCAATAGGATTAGATACCCTAGTAACCTGTCACCTAAATTAAAGTAATATTTAGTTAATAACTACATCGCCTGAGTAGTATAATCAATTGATTGAAATTCAAAAAGTTTGGCTGTTCGTTTTCCAATTAGAGGATTGTGTAGTTTAATTTGATAATCCGCAAAGCACCTTACCTTAATTTGATCGTCAAGTGCTGCATGGCCGTCATCAGCTTGTACCTAAAGTAATAACAGGCTCAACCTCCCATAGCTGAAGTCAGGTATTATGGCCTTTATATTAAGGGATTTATGCAATACAATTTTTTTGAAAGATTAAACATAAAATCGGATATGATTTGAAAATTCAATGAAGTCGAATTTAACAGTAATCGAAAACTATAAAGTCTCGGTGAATAGGTTCAAACGTTAGTACAAATTGCCCGTCACCTTTTATAACTAATAGCTTCTATTAGAAATAAAAGCAAGTCGTAACATAGTGAGGGAAAGGGAACTTTTCCTTGAATTTAAAATATGATTTCCCCTGTTTTTATGATATTAACCCTTATATCGGCGATAATGGTTATTACTTCGATTCACCCCGTTCATTCTATCATATGACTAGTCCTGTCTTTCATAGGGTCAGCGACTCTATTCATACAATTGCAAGCAGATTTCATAGCATTGGCTACTCTAATAATTTACGTAGGCGCAATAGCTATTCTATTTATATTTGCTTTGATGATGTTAAATCTTTCTTCGACAGACATGGATTATTCTGTAACTGTAGTGCTACCGCTAATAACTTTGGTAGCCATTACTACAACATCGTTGGTGATAAATTTGAATTTTTATTCTGATTTAGGCTCTGACGATAGTATATATTTAATTAAACATTTCACGAATTTACAAACGATAAGCACGGAACTATATGTTTCTCACGCAGAACAGCTAATTACAGCCAGTATAGTACTGTTAGTCGGAATGATTGGCGCAATAGTCTTAACCCTAAACCTAGAGTCTACAGTCAAGAGACAAAACCTATTTACTCAAATCAGCCGTGATAGTTTCCACAACTCAAAAAATCTTACTAATAATTTTAATTAGTCTATTACTTTCTCTCTTAATTGCCCTAGCTTCTTACATGTTAGGGGATACTTCCCCAGATAAGGAAAAAGCATCCGTCTACGAATGTGGTTTTACTCCTTACGATAACCCTGGAAACCCTATATCCGTAAGGTTTTTCTTGATAGGCATACTCTTTCTGGTCTTTGATTTAGAAATTTCTTTACTCTTCCCCTGGTCCATATCTTCATACTTATCTACTTATTTAGGGTTTTGAGTTATATTTTTATTTATTTTAATACTTACCTGAGGGTTAATTTACGAATGGGTAAAAGGAGGATTAGAATGGGAATAAAGTCCTTACTAACCTCTTCATTTACTTTATTCGTATTAGGAATCTTAGGGATTTCAATGAATAGAAGTAACTTAATATTAATATTGATGTCGATAGAACTCATGTTATTATCTACATCTATATTGTTCATTGTTGGATCGTCTTTCTATGATGAAATCTCAGGACAAATATTTACGTTATTTATATTTACAATAGCTGCCGCAGAGTCAGCCATAGGTTTGGCCATAATAGTATCTTATTTTAGAATAAAAGGAAAAATTTCTATTAAACTCTTAAATTCACTAAAAGGATAATGATTTTAATTGTTAATTTAATAAAAATATTAATTATAATACTCCCCGTACTAATATCCGTGGCATATTTAGTCTTAGCAGAAAGAAAACTGCTAGGATACATGCAAGCTAGAAAAGGGCCTAACATAGTAGGAATATATGGGTTACTTCAACCTTTAGCTGACGGAATAAAACTGTTCGCCAAAGAAATGGTAATCCCTAACCATTCGAACTTGGTAGTTTACTTTATCTCACCGGTTATGTTTCTAACCTTAGCATTAATATTATGAGGTGTCCTTCCTTACTCACTTGAATCTATTTACAGCCCTATGAATTTAGGTGTTTTATTCATATTAGCAATATCCTCAATAAGCGTCTATTCAATACTAATGTCAGGATGAGCCAGTACTTCCAAGTATGCCTATTTTGGTTCTTTGCGTGCTGCAGCACAAATGATAAGTTATGAAGTTTCCATGGGTCTAATAATAATATCTACAATCATATGCGTAGGTTCATTAGACCTAGCAAAAATATCATGGTTTCAAGTTAATTCATCATGACTTCTATTACCTCTGTTACCTTGTGCAATAATGTTTTTAATTTCATTAGTTGCTGAAACTAACAGAGCCCCCTTCGATCTGACAGAAGGAGAATCAGAATTAGTTTCTGGATATAACGTAGAATATTCTTCCATGTCATTTGCTTTATTATTTTTGGCAGAGTATGCTAATATAATATTTATGTCCGCCCTGTTTTCGTTAATGTTCTTAGGCGGATGAGAAATACTAGGAATAAATACTAATTTCATGTTAGCAATTAAGACTAGTTTCATAGTAATGTTCTTTATTTGAATAAGAGCTTCATACCCGAGAATCAGATACGATCAACTAATGGCCCTACTATGAAAGTCTTACTTACCCTTAAGTTTAGCCGTATTAATGTTAACCGGCAGCTTACTATGAGCATCCGGAGGTCTACCTCCAGTATAATATGATAACTACTATACTAATTATTTTGATTATCTCTATCTTTGTAGTTAGCTTGATGAATAAAGAACATACTACACAAATTAAAAGAACTGGGCTACTATTCTCCTTCATAGTCTTATGATTAACAATTATGCTTTGAATCAACGAATCGTATCACCCAATATTTCAGTTCTCAGATTCCATTCAATGGTTAGTAAACAAAACTTCTACTTCTTGGGGGCCGCTGAGCTTTGGGATAGACAAAATATCGCTCCCTTTCATCACTTTAACAAGTATCCTGACACCTGTCTGCCTCTTAATAAGCTGGAATACAATAAAATTCTTAGTAAAGGAATTTGTACTAATGTTACTGTTAGTCCATTTCTTATTAATAATAGTATTTACTTCTTTAAACATACTACTGTTTTACATAACCTTTGAAGGAATATTAATACCAGTTTTTCTGATAATAGGGATATGAGGCTCCAGGAAAGAAAAAGAAAGGGCAGCCTACTATTTTTTCTTTTTCACCTTAGTAGGATCGTTATTTATGTTACTTGGCATATTTGCGTTATATACATATACGGGGTCTTTAGATTTCCAACTGCTCACACTTCATCATATCCCTAAAAACCTACAAGTTTGAATATTTCTGGGATTTTTTTTGAGCTTAGCCGTCAAAGTTCCAAAAATACCCGTACACATTTGATTACCACAAGCCCACGTAGAAGCCCCAGTGGCAGGTTCAGTACTACTAGCAGGTATTTTATTAAAATTAGGAGGATATGGCTTTGCAAGATTTTCCTGAACTCTCTTTCCCTATGCCTCAGAATTTTTCACGCCCTTAATAATTTTGTTGAGCTCAATTGCCATAGTCTATGCCAGTTTATCGACATGTCGACAAACCGATGCAAAAAAACTAGTAGCCTATTCATCCGTCGCTCACATGGGATTAGTAACTATTGGGGTATTCTCAAAAACACCCGAAGGACTTATTGCAAGTATAATTTTAATGGTGGCGCACGGTTTCGTGAGCTCAGGACTATTCATTGCCGTTACCAACCTGTATGACAGATTTCACACCAGGACCTTCAAATATTTCAGAGGCAATGTATATACGATGCCGTTATTTACGTCCCTGTTGTTTATATTACTATTAGCAAATATAGCCTTCCCTATATCAATAAACTTCATAGGCGAATTTATGTCAATACTATCTATCAGCCAGCTAAGTATAGTATCAATAATATGTCCTTTGTTAGGCATGATCTTATCAGGAGTATACAGCCTTCTACTATTCAACAGAATATCGTTCGGTTACCCATCTAACCACTCGTATTTTTCCAGAGATCTTTCAAGACGGGAATTTCAAACCCCCCTTCTACTTGTATTATTTACACTCATACTAGGTCTATTACCCACCATTTTAAGTACTAACCTAAACACACCGTTCTACTAAATTATGAGAATAAGAAAATACAATCCTTTAGCAACAATCGTAAACGACATATTAATAGATCTTCCCTCCCCCTCTAATATAAGTTACCTGTGAAACTTCGGCTCTTTACTAGGTTTATGTCTAGGGCTTCAAATACTCACAGGAATATTCCTATCAATGCACTACTGTGCAGATACTACGTTAGCGTTTTCTTCAGTAGCACATATTTTAAGAGACGTTAATTATGGCTTTGTCTTAAAATATGCGCATGCCAACGGAGCTTCCTTATTTTTTTTGTGTGTCTACATTCACATAGCTAGAGGACTGTACTATGGCAGTTTTATGAAAAAAGAATTGTGATTTTCAGGGGTCACCATCTACCTAGTTATGATGGGTACAGCCTTTATAGGCTACGTTCTTCCTTGGGGACAAATGTCATTCTGAGGAGCAACAGTCATAACCAACTTAGTTTCAGCAGTACCTTACATAGGAAACGAAGTAGTCCAATGGTTATGGGGAGGATTTAGCGTATCAAACGCCACTCTTAACAGATTCTTTAGCCTTCATTACTTACTTCCTTTCTTATTAGCAGGTTTAGGCGCCGCCCACTTAATCCTCCTTCACCACAACGGCTCCTCCAACCCAATCGGGCTACGTTCTGACGTGGACAAAATACCCTTTCACTCTTACTTCTCCTACAAAGACATTTACGGAATACTATTACTATGTATCCTGTTGTCTTTACTAGTTTTCTTTGCCCCCAATATACTTGGGGACACCGAAAACTACATTCAGGCAAACCCTCTGGTAACACCAGTACATATACAACCGGAATGGTATTTTTTATTTGCCTATGCCATTCTAAGATCCATTCCTAACAAACTGGGAGGAGTCATTGCAATGTTAGCAAGCATCGTGATACTATACACACTCCCTTTCATCCACTATTCCTTGCAAAGGGCTAACTCCTTTAAACCCTTAAACAAAATATTTTACTGAGGCTTCATGGGAAATTTTCTACTACTCACTTGGATTGGTTCTCAACCTGTAGAGGACCCTTATATCATCATAGGGCAAGTGTCTACAATTCTTTACTTCGCATATTTTGTCATTTTAATGCCACTGGCAAATTTTATAGACAAAAAGACTCTTTACACGTAGAAAGAATCTTTTATAATAAATACAATTATAAACATGCCCCCCTTAAAAATAGAGGAAGGGACCACTCAAGAACAGAAAGGAAAAATGTCTCCTGACAACCAAGTATTACACAATTATATAAATCGCCATTTTTGACCCTGCAGTTTTTTACTGTCATTGCACAAGTCAACAGAGCTTCTAAGCCAAATTTGATACACACTTTTTAACCCGTATATAATTTTATCTGCACCAACAGAGACTTCCTGCTAAATCGATACGCATGATTTCTACGTACTTACACACACATATGCGAATAACACACCCATAAACGAAAAACCCCCTCCCTATAGGGTATATTATCAACCCTTCATAAAGAACTATACACACATACGTACACATAT